TGAAGATACTTAGTTCAAATGATTCAGGTGAATAAAAACAAAAAGAGTTACACATCATGAATTTTGTACCACAGATATGAATAAAGCATATACCTCCAGACATCTAGCTAAATAAGCGATCCATACTGGATAATGAATATCTGTATCAACCTATATTTTCAACCCGTAGAATAGATATTCACTATAAATGAATTATGTGCCAGGAACCAGATTTGAACTGGTGACACGAGGATTTTCAGTCCTCTGCTCTACCATCTGAGCTATCCCGACCCTTCTTACCGCATCATCCTTATTTTTACTCGAATACTTCGGTCTATGTTAATTAAAAAGACTAACAAAAAGATTACAAAGTTTTATTCCGGCTCTGCCTTTTTGTGTTTGTGAAGACTCACAACCAAGACTTTAGAAATAAGTTTCGATACGAGTAAATAGTATAGTATGGATTTTTAATGATTAACAATGATTAAAAGATTAAAAAAAGGTATTTTGTTCTCAAAGATGTTAATTTGTACGTGTATCATAAGATACTATAATGTGATAAAAAAAGCATTTTGTTCAGATCCGTTTGTGAAAGAGTAGAAGGTATGAGAAAGAAAACAAATTTTGAAACGTTAACGAAAAAAGAGAATTGGAAGAATAATAATAAGGGAATCGGAGTCAAAGAGGCTTTTTTGGGGATAGAGGGACTTGAACCCTCACGATTTCTAAAGTCGACGGATTTTCCTCTTACTCTAAATTTCATTGTTGTCGATATTAACACGTAGAACGGGACTCTATCTTTATTCTCGTCCGATAGTTTCTTAAAAGAAAAGATGTATCGTACCTGGGGGTCAATAATTTGATCAACTAATCTAAATATCTAAATATTCGATTATTTTTTTTTTCAACTTGGAATACATTAACAACAATTATCTTATTTGTTATAGAATTTTTTGTTAGTTGTTATTTAATATAACAAGAATCAAATATAACAAAATCAAAATACAGAATCAGGTCATCAGTAATTATTTGAAATAGTATTTCAATCAATTTCAGCATATACACTATATATATGTATGTATATACCTTTTTATCCTATTCGGGATTGGGAGTTGGGACGGAAGGATGCCTTTCCTAAGAAAGGCGGTCAACCGAACCCCATTTGTTAGATGTTAGAACATCTTCCATTGAGTCTCTGCACCTATCCCCTTGTTTTAGTTTTATTCCCGGTTTCTGAACCTTTCTTTGTTTTTGGAAAATAGGATTTGGCTCAGGATTGCCCTTTTTTAATTCCAGGGTTTCTCTGAATTTGAAAGTTATTCACTTAGTAAGTTTCCATACCAAGGCTCAATCCAATTAAGTCCGTAGCGTCTACCAATTTCGCCATATCCCCTTTCTTTATATCTCATTATTGCAATTCTATTCTATTTTTTTTGTCTATCCCCTCCTCTTGAATATCTTTAACTTGAATATCTTTAAAGAGGGGCGGGCCCTATTTCCATTTTTTGTGCAATCAGAAATAATTCTATCATTTCGATATCCTCAATTCAATATGTATGTATATACACCACGTATTAGATATGCCCTTGCGTCCCTTTTTTCGGGGGAACTCCGAATACTCGAAGGATCGCTTCTTTACTTTACTTTGTTTTTTTTTAGAATCAAAAAGTTTTACAAATGCAAAGAAAGTAATATTCATATTCTATGTAAATTGAAATTCAATAAATTGAAACGAAAGTTCAATTGAAGTACCATTATACTATATAAGATAGATAAGAGATTACTATTAAAAGAGAAGGTAATATGATAAAAGTAATATGAAGTGAAGTATAACTGAAGTCGAGACTATCGATTTCTAGCATCAAGTTCTAGTATAAGAATAATAAATTGAAAATTGACAAAGAGCTATTGGAATATTTCTTTACAATTCTAGAAGCCTTTGTTTACTTGAGTTCCTAATACATATAATAATTGTTCTTATTTTAGCCCGCTTAGCTCAGAGGTTAGAGCATCGCATTTGTAATGCGATGGTCATCGGTTCGATTCCGATAGCCGGCTTTTGTCAATTTGGTTGATTTTTTACAATGTCTTTTTGTTTTGAAAGATTTTATTTGAAAGAAAAGAGTATTGAAAAGGCCTCTCTTCCTTTTTTTCAAAGGGTCCCCGATCCAGTATAAATAGATATTATGTAGTTAGCAATTGCATTGCTAATAATTTTGCATTTTTCTTCAATTCATCATTTTGACTTGAAGAAAAATGAGAGTCGTTAAATCTTCGCAGAATAAATTCGGGACTTCTTACTAACTATATAGACCTTTACCTTTCTTTAATACCAATACCCTATAGTTTATATAGGGATCTATATTATCTAAATTATCTAATAAATTATTAAATATTAGAATATTAGAATATATATATATAAATAATATAAATTATATAAATCTTTAGGAGTATTCTATTTTTCATATATTTTCTATTTTTTTTTTTTTAGGATTTAGAGAATTTAGAAGAAAAATGATCA